TAATTCCTTCATATTTATAGAGATAGGGGACATAACTCACATGGATATAGTAAGTCTCGCCTGGGCTGCTTTAATGGTAGTCTTTACATTTTCCCTTTCACTCGTAGTGTGGGGAAGAAGTGGACTTTAGAAGTACTACTAATTGAGTTGAGGAATCAAACTGTATCAATTGTTTTATAGATCGTTCTGCAACGCGTTTTGAACTATTGAAAATCAAAATATCTTAATTTCCAATTACATTGGAGTCCAATGGAGTAATGTATGATAGGAATCATACTCTTTCAATCAAAGAACTATTTCAATGATTCCCATGTTTGTATTTCGAAAGGAAAGGGATCCAGATGATTGGAAATTTTTTCCAATCTAATTCTTCTGAAATTTTCTATTTCAATTAAGGGGCTCTTACTATCCTTATAGATTAGATGGATACTGAGGAAGACCAGACCTTTTTTTGATCCCTCTTGACTCTTCAAAGAAGAAGTCGTTTTGTTAAGTGTATACGCACTTTCTATGAGAAATGATATAGACATAGTGGTTGTCTAACGAGAGACTATGCAATAATAAGATCTTGCCCCAGGCGAGTCACATATTGCGCATTTACCGATGGGTTTCTAATTTTAGAAAGGAGATTTTATCTTTATCGACTTATTTCATATCATGGTTCGGGCGTTAAAAATCGGTGAGGTTTACTCTTCCTTTTCGAAATCCGAAGAAGTGCCCGTGGTCCTCCTGTCAATAGTTAAATCAATTATTTCTTCGGAATACTAAAAAAAAGATTACTACGCGGTTTTAGTAATCTATATGCCCATATCGTTTTTAAATCATTGATTCTTTCCATAAATACCGATATTCAGATTGGAAATCATAAAAAATCTAGTAATTCGAATCATAATTAGAATCATAAGATAAGAGTTAAGGCAATTATTTCAGATTGATCGGAACAAGTAGATGTAGCAAATAAATAGAATTGGGTGCTATGTCAATTCCATACAATATAGGGAATTTATATACACATATATGAAGAGAATATTGTAGATTGATCTATATAAAATGAAGCCTCTATCTTTATTCTAGAGTAGAACTTTATAGACTAAGAGATAGATAGTATGGTAAGAAAGATTCATCTATTTCTTTCTTACCATACTATCGAATTCATAAAATACTGCCGATTATAGTCCGCTCATTTCATTTAAGACGCGAAATTGGAATCCTTTTCATTTTACTTCGTCCATTTTTGATAAGAACTCAGAAGGAAAGTTTCATTCAAATGAATTTGAAAATTGAATTGAATTAATCATTTTGACTGACTGTTTTTACGTAAATGATAAGTAGAAAAGCGGTAGGAACTAGAATGAATAGTGCAGTCGCAATAAATGCAAGAATATTTACTTCCATAATCTCATCGGTTTTTTTACTTCGCAATAACTCGGGATTTAATCCCATAGAGATGATAAATCTTTCGCCTGTAAATTCAATGAATGAATTACCTCTCGACGATCTTGAATCGGATCAATATCATGAATAACAATATCTGAGCTATCAAATCAATTCGTCGTCGAGACTTGAATAGTATAACATAGGAAGTTCTTTTATCCATACCGAATCCAAACTTGGATTCCTGACCCAATCAATCCAAAATTCCTTTATTTATCATTTGTTTCCCTTCTTTTTTCTATAACCGACCTTACGTCTTCCTTGTACAATCATCTGATGAAGTATCATCAGATTGCCCTTCCACTTCGATTAGTCACATAGTTACAAACCCAAACAAACAAGAAAATCGAAATGGAAAAAAAAAGAGTTAAATTCTAAACTCCTTGTGATTTTTTGGAAGACGAAGACAAAGAAGTTTGATAAAGATGAGGCCGGTATAAAAGATCTAATATCACTATTTTAGGGTTTGTTATTTCTTCGATGGGACCTTAAAAAAAAAATGGAAAAATAGGAAAGAAAAAAAGCCCCTTTGTTTTGGAAATTGAATTCTGCCCCCTGACATCCTTTCATAGAAAGGGAGAAATTCATTGATGTATTTATTGGATCCGTCGGGACTGACGGGGCTCGAACCCGCAGCTTCCGCCTTGACAGGGCGGTGCTCTGACCAATTGAACTACAATCCCAGGGAAATAAGGGATCTAGCAGAAAATTTTATTCTTTTTTTATCTTCGTATTTCGTATGGGGTATTTCGGAAGGACAAGGGGGTTATACCATCTCATGGTAGATTGGCGAATTATTGGGCCGAGCTGGATTTGAACCAGCGTAGGCATATTGCCAACGAATTTACAGTCCGTCCCCATTAACCGCTCGGGCATCGACCCAGGAAGAATCCACTTTAGGCTTATTGGTAATCCATGATCAACTTCCTTTCGTAGTACCCTACCCCCAGGGGAATTCGAATCCCCGCTGCCTCCTTGAAAGAGAGATGTCCTAAACCACTAGACGATGGGGGCCGACTTGCCCAACCGCCCTCATACTATGATCATAGTATGAACAGTTTTTTGA